TTTTAGGTCAAAAATGAATATTTGTGAACAGTGTGGATATCATTTGAAAATGAGCAGTTCAGATAGAATTGAACTTTCGATTGATCCGGGCACTTGGGATCCTATGGATGAAGATATGGTCTCTATGGACCCCATCGAATTTCATTCAGAGGAAGAACCTTATAGAGATCGTATCGATTCTTATCAAAGAAAGACGGGTTTAACTGAAGCTGTTCAAACGGGCGTAGGTCAACTAAACGGTATTCCAATAGCAATTGGGGTTATGGATTTTGAGTTCATGGGGGGTAGTATGGGATCCGTAGTTGGCGAGAAAATCACCCGTTTGATCGAGTATGCGACTAATCGATCTCTACCTGTCATTATTGTGTGTGCTTCCGGAGGAGCACGTATGCAAGAAGGAAGTTTGAGCTTGATGCAAATGGCTAAAATCTCTTCTGTTTTACATAATTATCAATCAAATAAAAAGTTATTCTACGTCTCAATCCTTACATCTCCTACAACCGGTGGAGTAACAGCCAGTTTTGGTATGTTGGGAGATGTTATTATTGCTGAACCAAATGCCTACATTGCATTTGCGGGTAAAAGAGTAATTGAACAAACATTGAATAAGACAGTACCCGAGGGTTCACAATCAGCTGAGTATTTATTCCAGAAGGGCTTATTCGACTCAATCGTACCACGTAATCCTTTAAAAGGTGTTCTGAGTGAGCTATTTCAACTACACGGTTTCTTTCCCTTGAATCAAAATGAAGGAAATTGAAATTCAAGTAGAGCACTAAATTCAATTATTTGTAGCGAACAAGTATTTATATTTAGTTCATACTAATAAAAAAAACTCCTTATTAGAAAGAAGATAAGGATGGGAGAAGAATAATCAAAAAATTCATTTTGAAAATGAAAGATGAATTAAGTACACTTCATTTAATTCGACATTCCTTGCACTTATAATAGATTTCATTAATATTACTTATAAATAGATATCTTTATGATAAGATATCTTTATAATAGGTATAAAGAAAGGGGCACCCGTTCTATGACAGATCTCAACTTACCCTCCATTTTTGTGCCCTTAGTGGGCCTAGTATTTCCGGCAATTGCAATGGCTTCTTTATCTCTTCATGTCCAAAAAAATAAGATTGTATAGATCCGACGGAACCAATTCTCATCAATTTATTTGAACACGGTATCATAACGGGATCATAATACATATATTTATTTAGTTTAATATGGTACGATATGTGGCTCTTTTTGAACACAAAGTAAAGAACTGTTTGTTATGCATACGGACACATGATATCCGCGTAAATGCATATATATGGATGGATATAGCTGGTAAAAAATGAATGGATTGGCGAATATTTTAAATAAAAAGTCAACGTATATAACCAATTACTCCTGATGGTTTCCATCAAAATAGTGCTAGTTGATGAGAGTTACTTCGGGATCAATAGAAGTAAAGTCAAATTCATTTTGGTTATTCTCTCAATTCCAATCGAATGCAAGCGGATCTAGTATAGTATGAACTGGCAATCAGAACATATATGGATAGAACTTATAACGGGGTCTCGGAAAACAAGTAATTTTTGTTGGGCCTGTATCCTTTTTTTAGGTTCACTAGGGTTCTTAGTGGTTGGAACTTCCAGTTATCTTGGTAGGAATCTGATATCCGTATTTCCATCTCAGCAAATAATTTTTTTTCCACAAGGGATTGTGATGTCTTTTTATGGGATTGCAGGTCTATTCATTAGCTCCTATTTGTGGTGCACAATTTCGTGGAATGTAGGTAGTGGTTATGACCGCTTTGATAGAAAAGAAGGAATAGTATGTATTTTTCGTTGGGGATTTCCGGGAATAAATCGTCGCATTTTCCTTCGTTTCCTTATGAGAGATATACAATCCATCAGAATGGAGATTAAAGAGGGTCTTTATCCTCGTCGTGTCCTTTATATGGAAATCAGAGGCCAGGGAGCCATTCCATTGACTCGTACTGATGATAATTGGACTCCACGAGAAATTGAACAAAAAGCTGCTGAATCGGCCTATTTCTTGCGCGTACCAATTGAAGTATTTTGAAATGGACTGAAGAATAAATGTCTTCCCAGCATGAGAAAAGACACTTGTGAATTCCCCTTTTAAGACAACTGAAGTTTCCGCAGAATGTTCATTCGAGCGAAACATATTAGATTTTTTCCCGTTCCGTTGTCGAGGAGACCACATAGAATAAAACAAAAGCAGGAGAACGTATATGGAACAACAACTATAATCAAAAGCAATTTTTTGTAAACCAACTCCATTTTTTTATATTTTATACTAGTAAAAAGTATTATCTACTATAATTAGAATCTAATAAGTATGCTTCATCAAATATATCCGAACTTGGATTTCGTAATCGTAATATAGAAATTCTCTTTTTAGGTTCAAGAATTTTAATTAATACGTTATTTCCGGGCTTTGGTTATATGGTGATTCATTTCTAAATAATGAATTGATGCGAGGGGAGTTTTTTCGTCTCGAAATCCGACGAATATTCGTGACTTCCAGTGGGTTTTCGAGTATTCATCGAACGAATAATCAAATTTAGATGAAATTAGTTCGAATTTTCCCAATTGAGATATCTCCGGGAATTCTATATATATCTTAGCCGAAAAGGACCCTTATTCTATTTCTATATCTAGATCCAAGGACGAAATTTTAAGACAAAAATGGGAATAGATTTATAGGTTCGATACCTTGTTATAGAATTCGTGCTTCGGAGAAATATCAGATAGAATAGACGAATGAAGTAAATTCATTAACAATTCACATATACAAAATGAAAAAAAAACACACACACATCGACTTCCCTCCCATATCTCATATCTATAGTATTTTTGCCCTGGTGGGTCTCTCTCTCATTTAAGAAAAGTCTGGAACCTTGGATTACTAATTGGTGGAATACCCGGCAATCCGAAACTTTTTTGAATAATATTCAAGAGAAAAACGTTCTAGACAGATTCATAGAATTAGAAGAACTATTCCTGTTGGACGAAATGATAAAGGAGTACCCGGACACACATATACAAAAGCTTCGTATAGAAATACACAAGGAAACGATACAATTGATCAAAACACACAATGAGTATAATCTACATATCATTTTGCATTTCTCGACAAATATAATATGTTTCGCTATTCTAAGTGGTTATTTTATTCTGGGTAATGAAGAACTTAGAATTCTTAATTCTTGGGTTCAGGAATTTCTCTATAATTTAAGTGACACAATAAAAGCTTTTTCAATTCTTTTAGTTACTGATTTATGGATTGGATTTCACTCGACCCATGGTTGGGAACTTATAATTGGTTCGGTCTACAACGATTTTGGATTGGCTCATAATGATCAAATTATATCTGGTCTTGTTTCCACTTTTCCAGTTATTCTAGATACAATTGTAAAATATTGGATCTTCCATTATTTAAATCGTGTATCTCCTTCACTTGTAGTCATTTATCATTCAATGAATGAATGAAGAACTCATTCATTGAATGATATGAATCAAATTAGAATGTTTCCTTTGTGTATAAGGAAAGTATTTTAAATCTTACTGATTCTTTATACTTCTACCTGTTTACCTGGTCAAGTTATTCGTCCTATATTTGTACAATTATTCCAGTACAATGGCAGACTCGTGGATAGGGAACTATACTAGCTAGCTACCTTTCTAATTTATTGTAGAAATTCCGGGATCAACGATTGGACCATGCAAAATAGAAATACTTTTTCTTGGGTAAAGGAACAGATGACTCGATCCATTTCTGTATCGATTATGATATATGTAATAACTCGGGCATCTATTTCAAATGCATATCCCATTTTTGCGCAGCAGGGTTATGAAAATCCACGAGAAGCAACTGGACGAATTGTATGTGCCAATTGCCATTTAGCTAATAAGCCCGTGGATATTGAAGTTCCGCAAGCTGTGCTTCCTGATACTGTATTTGAAGCAGTTGTTCGAATCCCTTATGATATGCAACTGAAACAAGTTCTTGCTAATGGTAAAAAGGGGGCTTTGAATGTGGGGGCTGTTCTTATTTTACCCGAGGGATTCGAATTAGCCCCCCCAGATCGTATTTCTCCCGAAATGAAAGAAAAGACGGGAAATCTAGCTTTTCAGAGTTATCGTCCTACTAAAAAAAATATTCTTGTGATAGGTCCTGTTCCCGGTCAGAAATATAGTGAAATTGTCTTTCCCATTCTCTCCCCCGACCCTGCTACGAAAAAAGACGTTCACTTCTTAAAATATCCCATATATGTAGGTGGGAATAGGGGAAGGGGTCAGATTTATCCGGATGGGAGCAAGAGTAACAATACAGTCTATAATGCGACATCAGCAGGAATAGTAAGTAGAATAGTACGTAAAGAAAAGGGGGGATATGAAATAACCATAGTTGATGCATCGGATGGATATCAAGGGGTTGATATTATACCTCCAGGACCAGAACTTCTTGTTTCAGAGGGTGAATCCATCAAGCTTGATCAACCATTAACAAGCAATCCTAATGTGGGAGGATTTGGTCAGGGAGACGCGGAAATAGTGCTTCAAGATCCATTACGCATCCAAGGCCTTTTGTTCTTCTTGGCATCCGTTATTTTGGCACAAATTTTTTTGGTTCTTAAAAAGAAACAGTTTGAAAAGGTTCAATTGTACGAAATGAATTTCTAGATCCATAGATTCTTTACCACGGAGCTGGTAAAAAGCGCCGAATTTTTTTATTTCCGATCGATACAATTCTGTATGATCAAAAAATTCTGTAAACCTTTTTGCTTGCTTTGTTTATACTGTTTTCGTTTGTTTATACTGTTTTCGCAGGATGTCTTGAATTCATTACTTGTATCCATCCCATTCCTAGTAATAGACAATAGGAATACAAATACAAAGGAAGAGAATACAAGGAATGGTCGGGGTAAACGGAAGAAACAAATACTTCCACCAGTAGGAATTACTATTCTTCCTAAGCTTCTA